TACAGAGGTATGTGCTTTAAGTAAACATATATGTATGTCTACTAACAAAGCACGAAGAGTAATTGATAAAATTCGTAGACGTTCCTACGAAGAAACACTTATGGTACTAGAACTTATGCCTTATCGAACATGTTATCCACTTTTTAAATTGGTTTATTCTGCAGCAGCAAATGCTATTCACAATATGGGTTTAAACGAATCAAGTTTAATCATTAGTAAAATGGAAGTCAACAAGGGTACTACTGTGAAAAAATTAAAGCCTAGAGCTCAAGGGCCTTGTTATCCAATAAAAAGACCCGCGTGTCATATAACTATTATATTAAAAGATATATCTGTAAACGAAGAATATTATAAAAGATCTAAATACGCCATATTATGCTTAACAAACCCTGGATGGCTAAAAAAAAACAAGTACACAGATATGACGCGTTATAATATATGTGGTATCGGGGGATTATGGGGCAAAAAATAAATCCACTTGGCTTCAGACTTGGTGCAACCCAAGGTCATCATTCTCTTTGGTTTGCACAACCACAAAATTATTCCGAGGGTTTACAAGAAGACCAAAAAATACGAGATTGTATCAGGAATTATATACAAAAAAATATTAGAATATCCTCTGGTGTTGAGGGAATTGCATGTATAGAGATTCAAAAAAGAATCGATCTGATTCAGGTCATAATCTATATGGGATTTCCAAAATTACTAATAGAAAGTCGGCCTCGAAGAATCGAAGAATTACAAATGAATGTACAAAAAGAACTTAATTGTGTAAACAAAAAACTCAACATTGCTGTTACAAGAATTACAAACCCTTATGGACACCCTAATATTCTCGCGGAATTTATAGCCGGACAATTAAAGAATAGAGTTTCATTTCGAAAAGCAATGAAAAAGGCTATTGAATTAACTGAACAGGCAGGTACAAAAGGAATTCAAGTACAAATTGCAGGACGTATCGACGGAAAAGAAATTGCGCGTGTCGAATGGATCAGAGAAGGTAGGGTTCCTCTACAAACTATTCGAGCTAAAATTGATTATTGTTGCTATACAGTTGGAACTATCTATGGGGTATTAGGCATCAAAATTTGGATATTTGTAGATGAGGAAGAATAAACCTTTATTTGACTTGTCTTTACGTTCTATCGGCAATAAAAAAAAAAGAAAAAAATGACAAACTCTTTCATTCTTTTTTGGTTAAATCAAAACAAAAATGGGCAATTCTATAAGGTTGAATAAAAATTCGATTAATTTTTTGATATTGATAAAATTGCTATGCTTAGTGTGTGACTCGTTGGTTTTTTCGGGTTAGGATTCAAAAAAACGGGACGGCCCATACATAGTATGAACTAATAACTATAGAACTAATAACCAACTCATCGCTTCATATTATCTGGATCTAAAGAATCGGTTACGATATGATATATTGGTTCTATCATTGTAGCAACGGAAAGTTTTTTTTGCATAAAAAAAGAAAAACCAATCTGATTATAAGTTGTAAAGCAATAACAATCAAAATGCAGATAAATGGGAGGATGAGAGAAAGAGAGAAAAAGAATATCAATGCTATATGATTCCAATATGTAATATGTAAGGTCTATGAGTGATCTTAGAAAGGATAATGTAATAAAGCATCAATACTAATTTGATTGATCTATAATTAGATGAATTTGTTCATAGAACAAAAAAATCAAGAGCCCCGAGTCAATAAAGACTGAGAAAATTTACTCACGAACACATTTCATTTTCATTGGGGGCTCCATTGTCAAATTCAGGCCTAACCATTAATTGAGAAGCGATGGGAACGACGGAACCTGTGGATGCATAAGATTCTATTGAAAACGAATCCTAATGATTCCCTGGGTAGGATGGCGGAACAAACCCGGGACCAATCCACTTTTATTCTGAGAGGTCCTGTCATGGGATAACCCTACAATTGAAAAAGATATTGAAAGAGTAAATATCCGTTCGCGAAAGTTTTTATTTTATTGGATTTAAAAATTTTTGTCGATCCGATATGATAATAAAAAAGACAAAACCAAATAAAGATTCGTTATAAAAACTCGTTATAAAAAAATGACATTATATTATCTAAAATATCATTAAATACATCTATATTATTTTATAATTGTTTCATTCGCGAGGAGCTGGATGAGAAGAAACTCTCATGTCCGGTTCTGTAGTAGAGATGGAATTAATTGAGAAACACCCATCAACTATAACCCCAAAAGAACCAGATTCCGTAAACAACATAGAGGAAGAATGAAAGGAATATCTTATAGAGGTAATCGTATTTGCTTCGGTAGATATGCGCTTCAGGCACTTGAACCTGCGTGGATCACATCTAGACAAATAGAAGCAGGGCGGCGAGCAATGACACGAAATGTGCGCCGCGGTGGAAAAATATGGGTACGTATATTTCCAGACAAACCAGTTACAGTAAGACCCGCAGAAACGCGTATGGGTTCAGGGAAAGGATCTCCCGAATATTGGGTAGCTATCGTTAAACCGGGTAGAATACTTTATGAAATGGGCGGAGTAGCAGAAAATGTAGCCAGAAGGGCTATTTCAATAGCGGGATCCAAAATGCCTATACGAACTCAATTAATTATTTCAGGATAGGAATGTAGAACCAAAGGAAAGAAGTCTTTGGAATGAAAAAAAAAACAATTGTAGGTTTCTTTTTTTTTTTATTTATTTTGGACAAACAATATTTCTTTTTTTTTTTACTTCGCCCCTTTGCATCAAAAGAGCACATAAAAAAAATGATATGATTCAACCTCAAACCCATTTAAATGTAGCGGACAACAGCGGGGCCCGAGAATTGATGTGTATTCGAGTCATAGGAGCTAGTAATCGACGATATGCTCATATTGGTGACGTTATTGTTGCTGTAATCAAGGAAGCAATACCAAATACACCTTTAGAAAAATCTGAAGTGATCAGAGCTGTAATTGTACGTACTTGTAAAGAACTCAAACGTGACAATGGTATGATACTACGATATGATGATAATGCTGCGGTTGTTATTGATCAAGAAGGAAATCCCAAAGGAACTAGAATTTTTGGTGCGATCGCACGGGAATTGAGACAGTTAAATTTCACTAAAATAGTTTCATTAGCACCTGAAGTACTATAAGTATAATAAAGATGAGACTCTAATATAATATAGTTATAGCATTTGAATAAAATAGATAAAATGAATTAGTAGATTTTTCTCACGCATATATCTTTAACAATTCATAAAAAAAATATATAAAGAAAAAAAACATGTTGATCATATCAAAATTCGGGGGCAACAATAATTTTAGTTTATCATGGGTAAAGACACTATTGCTGATATAATAACTTCTATACGAAACGCTGACATGAATAGAAAAGGAACGGTTCGAATACCATCTACTAACATCACCGAAAACCTTGTTAAAATACTGTTAAGAGAAGGTTTTATTGAAAACGTGAGGAAACATCAGGAAAGCAACAAATATTTTTTGGTTTTAACCCTACGACATAGAAGGAATAGGAAAGGGCCATATAAAACTGTTTTAAATTTAAAACGAATCAGTCGACCCGGTCTACGAATCTATTCGAACTCTCAACGAATTCCTAGAATTTTAGGCGGGATAGGAATTGTAATTCTTTCCACTTCTCGGGGTATAATAACGGATAGAGAGGCCCGACTAGAAGGAATTGGCGGAGAAATTTTATGTTATATATGGTAAACTTTCTTATATCCAACTTAGATATGGAACTTTCCTATTAATTTGTGAAAAAAAAACGGGTTTCTAATATAACTCTCCTACTACATTAGTTAATACTTCAAAGAGATTTTGTTTTATCTGGAATAAAAGGAAAAAAATAGATTCATGGAAATTTAATTACTGAATCACTTCGGTATACTTAAGATTCGATTAGATAATGAAGATCGGATTCTAGGTTATGGTTCAGGAAGGATTTGGCGTAGTTTTATACGTATACTACTGGAAGATAGAGTCAAAATTTAAATAATTCGTTATGATTCAACCAAAGGGCATATAATTTATAGACTCTGAAACAAAGATTCAAACGATTAGTTGATTTATTTTTTCAACTTCAATATTGCTTTCGAAGAGATACAATTCAAAAGTTCAAAATTTCAAGAAACTTATTTTCTTCCAATAAGTAAATTCGAAATTAAGTTAAGGAATGACAAATATGAAAATAAGGGCCTCTGTTCGTAAAATTTGTGAAAAATGTCGACTGATCCGTAGACGGGGACGAATTATAGTAATTTGTACCAACCCGAGACATAAACAAAGACAAGGATAATCTTTCTAAAATCAAAGAGACTTTCTAAGGGACTGGATATACAAATAAAAAAAAGAAAGGATCCGTTTTGACATGAAATGGATATATCCATATATCTCTGACTTATATTTATGAGATGATAAAATATGGCAAAACCTGTACCAAGAATTGGTTCACGTAGGAATGGGCGTATTGGTTTACGTAAGAGTGTGCGTAGAATACCAAAAGGAGTTATTCATGTTCAAGCAAGTTTCAACAATACCATTGTGACTGTTACAGATGTACGGGGTCGGGTAATTTCTTGGTCCTCCGCTGGTACTTGTGGATTCAAGGGTACAAGAAGAGGGACACCGTTTGCCGCACAAACGGCAGCAGGAAATGCTATTCGGACAGTAGTGGATCAAGGTATGCAACGAGCAGAAGTCATGATAAAAGGCCCCGGTCTCGGAAGAGATGCGGCATTAAGAGCGATTCGTAGAAGTGGTATAATATTAAGTTTCATACGAGATATAACCCCTATGCCACATAATGGATGTAGACCCCCTAAAAAAAGACGTGTGTAAAAATAAATAAAACATTTCAAGAGAAAGAAATAATTTAATGATTTGAACAAAGAATAATATTATTATGGTTCGAGAGAAAGTAATAGTATCGACTCGAACACTACAATGGAAGTGTGTTGAATCAAGAGCAGATAGAAAGCGTCTATATTA